TCTTTCAGAATTGAGAAATTCTCTGGCTCGAATCTTTAGCATTCTCTTATTTATCACTTGTATATACTATTTAGGTAGAATGCCTTTACCTATTTTTACTAAAAAATTCAAGGAAACCTCAGCATCCGCAACGGAGGAAAGGGACATAGAAACAACTTCGAAATCAAAAAAAATTAAGCAGAACGAAGAGAGATCTGGCGAGGAAAACCTTTATTATTTTGTTTCAGAAGAAACAGAAGATCCATACAAAATCCCAGTGAATAGAAAAGAAAAAACAAAGAATGAATTCTACTTTAAAGAGACGCACTATCACTATAAGGATAGTCCTGTTTACAAAGATTCTTATCTTAATAGGTATCAAGAACAAGAAAAAGGACTTTTCGAATTAGAAAGTAAAGAAGATACAAATATTTTTAGGGGTAAAAAACCACTTGTCACTTTTCTTTTCGACTATAAACGGTGGAATCGTCCATTTCGATATATAAAAAGTAATCAATTTAAAAATGTTGTACGAAATCCAATGTCACAATATTTTTTTTATACATGTCCAAGTGATGGAAAACAAAGACTATCTTTTACATATCCGCCGAGTTTATCAACTTTTTCAGAAATGATAGGACAAAAAATATCTTTGTACACGACCGAAAAATTATCCCAGGAGGATAATTTTTGGGTTTATGCTAATGAACAAAAAAAGCGCACTTTGAGCAATGAGTTCATAAATCGAATAAAAACTCTAGAAAAAAAAACAGGATTTCTTATTCCAGATGTGCTCGAGAAAAGAATCAGATTATGCAATGATGAAAAGGAATGCTTGTCTAAAGCGTACGATCCTTTTTTAAACGGACCTTATCGCAGAAAAATCACAAAATTATATTCACGTTCAATCAAGGATGATTTAATAACTTCTACAGATGTAGAGAAGTCCATCGAAATAGTCTGGATAAATAAAATTCACGGTCTACTTCCTAATGATTCCCTCCAAAAAGAATTTGAATATCAAAAAAATCTCTTTGATGGAGAATCCTTATCGACGAATACTGGTCATTCCTTAACTTCAATCGGCGAAGTCCCATTGGAATCCCCACCCAGTCTTAATTTGAAAAAATTGTCTTTATTGGCAGAAGAAAAAAGAATTGATTCAGAAAAGCAAGCAAAATCTTTGCAATTGATATTTGATGTAGTTACAACCAGTCATAATGATCAAACAATTAGAAATCCAAATAAGAAAATTGTATTTTCTGGAATAGAAGAAATCAGAAAAGAGGTTCCTCGACGGTCATACAAATTGACCAACGATTTAGAAGAAGAATTACCGGAAGATCTTGAAATTCGTTCAAGAAAAGCCAAACGTGTTGTAATTTATACTGATAAGAACGAAAGTACCAATACTTTTAGTAATAGTAATCAAGCGGAAGAGGTGTCTTTGATACGTTACTCACAACAATCAGATTTTCGTCGGGATCTAATCAAAGGATCCATGCGTGCTCAAAGACGTAAAACAGTTACTTGGAAAATGTTTCAAGCAAATGTGCATTCGCCACTTTTTTTGGATCAAATAGATAAAACATTTTTTTTCTCTTTTGATATCTCCAAAATGGTGAATCTCATTTTTAGAGATTGGGTAGATAGAGAATCGGAATTTCCAATTTTGTATTCTGAGGAGGAGAAGGCAAAAGAAAGAGAGAAGAAAAACAAGGAAAAAAAAGAGGAAAATGAACGCATAACAATATCAGAAACTTGGGATAGCATTCTATTTGCTCAAGCAATAAGGGGGTCGCTGTTAGTAACCCAATCGATTCTTAGAAAATACATTGTATTGCCTTCATTGATAATAGCAAAAAATGTTGGCCGTATGTTATTATTCCAATCCCCCGAGTGGTACGAGGATTTGAAAGATTGGAATAGAGAAATGCATGTTAAATGCACTTATAATGGTATTCAATTATCAGAAACAGAATTTCCAAAAGATTGGTTAACGGATGGTATTCAGATAAAAATTCTATTTCCTTTCCGTCTGAAGCCTTGGAGAAAGTCTAAAGTACGATCCCATCATAAAGATACCATGAAAAAAGGGGGGAAAAAAGACAATTTTTGTTTTTTAACAGTCTGGGGAACGGAAACGGAACTCCCCTTCGGTTCTCCTCGAAAACAGCCTTCTTTCTTTAAACCTATTTTTAAAGAACTTCAAAAAATAATTCGAAAAGTGGAAAAAAAATTTTCTCTTTCTCTATTTTTAAGAGTTTCTAAAAAAATGATAAAGTGGTTTTTAAGGATTTCAAAAGAAAAAACAAGATGGGTTAGCAACATAATTCCAGTTATAAAACGAATAATGAAAGAACTTGAAAATGAAAAAATAGACTTAATTTTCTTATTTGGATTTGGGAAAGTAAAAGTATATGAATCGAACGAAACTAGAAAAGATTCTATAATTAGTAATAAGATTACTGACGAATCAACCATTCAAATTCGATCCACAAATTGGACAAAACATTCTCTTATAGAAAAAAAAATAAAAAACATTGCTGATAGGACAATCATAATCAGGAATCAAATAGAACAAATCACAAAAGACAAGAAAAAAATAATTCTAATTCCAGATATAAGTATTACCTCTAACAAGACAAATTGCGCTGATAAAAATGCAGAATTGCAAAAAGATATTTGGCAAATATTTAAAAGAAAGAGTACCCGATTAATACGTAAATTATACTACTTTCTCAAATATTTCATTGAAAAAATATACAGCGATATCCTTCTATGGACCATTAACATTCTTAGGACCAATACACAACTTTTCCTTGAATCAACAAAAAAAATGATCAAAAAAATCCTTTACCACGGGGAAACAAATCAAAAAGGGATTGATCAAACAAATAAGAATACAATTCAGCTTATTTCGACAATGAAAAAGTCGCTTTCTAATATTAATAATAAGAATTCAAACATTTATTGTGACTTATCCTCTTTGTCACAAGCATATGTATTTTATACATTATCACAAGTTCAAGTTAATAACAAGTATTACTTGAAATCTGTACTTCAATATCACGGGATCCCTCTTTTTCTTAAAGATAGAATCAAGGATTATGGTGGGACACCAGGATTATTTGATTCCAAACCAAAGCATAAGAAAGTTTATGAGTCTGGAATGAATGAATGGAAAAACTGGCTAAAGAATCATTATCAATACAATTTATCTCAAACTCAATGGTCTCGATTAGTACCACAAAAATGGAGAAATAGAGTCAATCAACGTTGTACAACTCAAAAAAAAGACTCACAAAATTTGGATTTATATAAAAAAAACCAATTCAAATTAATTCATTACGTGAAACAAAATTATTACGGAATAGACTCATGGACAGGACAAAAAGAAAAACTAGAAAAAAACTACAAATATGATCTTCTAGCACATAAATATATAAATTATGAGGATGGAGGGGACTCATATATTTATATTTATGCATCACCTTTACAAGTAAACAGAGACCAAAAAATTCTATGTAATTTCAATACACAGAAACCCGAATCATTTTATCCACTAGTAGATGTGGATATTTGTGATTATCTAGGAGAAGAATCTAGTCTATATAGAGAAAAAAATTTGGAAAGAAAATACTTTGATTGTAGAATTCTTCAGTTTTGTTTTAGAAAAAATATCGATATTGATACTTGGACTAATATACATATTGGCACTCAAATAAAAAAAAATACTGAAGCTGGAACTAATAATTATCAAAAAATTTATAATAAAATTATTTATCCTCTCACGATTCATCAAAAAACAAAACCATCCAATAAAAGAAAAAAACTTTTTGATTGGATGGGAATGAATAAGGAAAGGCTATATCGACCCATATCAAATCTGGAATCTTGGTTCTTCCCAGAATTTGGACTACTTTATGATGCATATAAGCTTAAACCGTGGATTATGCCAATCCAATTTCTTCTTTTAAACATTCATAAAAAGAAAAATATTAGTAAAAAACTGGAATTAGAGGATTGGAACTGGAACCAACAAGATACACAAAAACAAAAGAAAAAAGAAGATGTTGAAAAAAATTACATAGAATCAATCATTAAAAAACGTAGAAAGAAAAAACAATTCAAGAGTAAGAAGGAACCAGAACTCAATTTATTCCTGAAAAAACATTTTCTTTTTCAATTAAGATGGGATGATTCTTTGACTCAAAGAATCATCAACAATATCAAGGTATATTGTCTACTACTTAGACTGAAAAATCTAAAGGAAATTGCTATATCCTCAATTCAAAGAAGAGAGATGCGTTTAGATGTAATGTTAATTCAAAATGATCTATCTCTTACAGAATTGATAAAAAGGGGAATATTTCTTATTGAACCTGTTCGTCTCTCTAAAAAATGGGATGAAGAATTTATTATATATCAAACCATAGGTATTTCATTAGTCAATAAGAGTAAACAACAAACTGAAACTGATAAAAGATATATAAAAGAAAAATACCTTGATGAGAGTCCTTTTGAGAATTCCATTTCACAACATAGCACTATACTTGTGAGTGAAGATAAAAAAAATTATGATTTATTTGTCCCTGAAAATATTCTATCTACTAGACGTCGTAGAGAGTTGAGAATTCTAATTTGTTTCAATTCCTCTAAGGGGAATGTTGTAGACGTGGATAGTAATCTACTATTTTCCAATGAAAATAACATAAGGAATTGTGGACAATTTTTTAAAAAGGACAAGCATTTTAACACAAATGCAAATAAAAACAAATTAGTTAAATTAAAAATGTTTCTTTGGCCCAATTATCGATTAGAAGATTTAGCTTGTATGAATCGATATTGGTTTGATACCAATAATGGTAGTCGTTTTAGTATGTCAAGAATACAGATGTATCCACAGCACAATTCAGAATAAATTGATACTGTATTTAAATAGTATGATAAATTGATACTGTATTTAAATAGTATGTTAAATAGTGTATTATATATAGTTTTAAGCATTTAATTTGAAAAATGGAATTAAGTATATTAAGTATATAAATATTAAGTATATAAAAATAGAATTTATTTTGAATTTAATTAAATAGATAATTTATTTAAATTAAATACTTAATATTCTACTTAATACTTAATATTCTACTTAATACTCTTTTTTTATTTAATTTTTAACTTATTATTTTAACTTATTAAACTAAATTTTTTAACTTATTAAACTGAATTTTTATTTAATTTATATATTTAATATTTAAATTTAATTTATATATTTAAATTTAAATTAAATATTTATTAAATATTAATTAAAAATATTAATTAAATTTAAATAATGAAATATTATATTTAAATTATATGAAAATATTATAAAATATTATATTAAATTATTAATTATTAAAATTAAATATTATTAAATATTATATTAAATATAATATCAAAATAATATCAAATTTCAAATATAAAAAGTCAAAATATAAATATTAAATTGAAATTAGAATTATATTTATATATTAAATTTTAATTATATAAAATTATAAAATTATATAAAATTATAATTATATATAAATATATAATTATATAAATATATATAAATATAAAAAAAAATATAAAAATATATATTATAAAAATAAAAATATATATTATATATATGAAATATCAATTTATAAATTCTAAATAAAATTCAAATAAAATTATATTATTATTTTATATTTATTATTTTATATTTATATTATTATTATATAATATTATAATATTATATAATAAAATATAAATATAATAAAATATAATAAATTATTATATAATATAATCAAATATTAAATAATAAATTTATATAAATAAATAATAAATTTATATAATTATATAAATAAAATATTAAAATAAAAAAAAAATAAATCAAATTAATTATAATTAAGTATACGTAGCATGTAGTGTATAATTATGTGCAGTATGTAGTGTGAGTGAAACATTCGATATACTAAGTCCGAAAAATATACACATATGGTGTGTTACATTATGTAATATAATACTATACTGAACTGAATTTAATGGCTTATCAACTAACGGAATCTAGAAATGAATCGGCGAAATCTTCTTAGGTACAATACAAAAAACCATTCCCTTTTGTGAGTGCATAAATAGATTATACCTTTCTATCCAAATCCATTTTTATTCAAATTGGATTTAGATAGAAAAAAAGTATTGTAAGAGCAACAGAAAACTTTTTTGTGTCTAAAGAGAAAACCTTTTTTTGTGTCTACTAGAAAATGACCAACATTATTATTTCTGATCAGAAAAAAAAAAAAAAAAATACAATTTTTTATGGTAAAAAATTCATTTATCTCAATTATTTCACAAGAACAGGAAGAAAAAGAAGAAAACAAAGGGTCTGTCGAATTTCAAGTATTTAGTTTCACCAAAAAAATACAGAGACTTACTTCACATTTTGAATTGCATAAAAAAGATTTTTTATCTCAGAGGGGTTTACAAATAATTCTGGGAAAACGTCAACGACTGTTGGCGTATTTGTCAAAGAAAAATAGAGTCCGTTATAAGAAATTAATTGGTCAGTTGGATATTCGAGAGCCAAAAACTCGTTAATTCAAAGATTCGTTTGAATTCTTTTTTTTTTTTTAGATTTTGATCTTTTGTTTGATTTTGACCGAACCTCATTTTGAAAAATTCATAGAATAATGAATTGGGGAAAAAAGAGTCTTAATACTTTTTATTTATTAAATGTGTTAGTTTTATTTATTAAATATGTTATAAAAATATCAGACTAAAATCAAATAAAATATGAGTTGGAGACTTTTTTGTTCTTTCTGAATGGAAATTCATTTATTTTTAGTGGTAATAGATAGCATAAACACGGATTCAAATGGACTAAAAAATAAAAAAAAAAACAAAACGATCAATACAATATTCGTTTTGTTTTTTTTTTATTGAAGATTTTATTTGTACGTAATAGAGATAAGAAAAATTAAAAACATAAATAAAATAAACTAGAATAAGAAAAGATTAGATTATTACTAAAATCAAAGGAAATTTGTTTGTCTCATATAAAGGTAGGATGTGCACAAAACAAATTAATACAATATATCTTTTTGTTTGTTAAGTAAGAAACTTTTTTTGTATGTTATGAAAAATTGTTATCCATGTCACAAGTTAAATAAAGTAGAGATAAGATAATAAATAATGAAAAAAAAAGATTGATCCTTTTTGAACAATACATGTCTTTCACATCCAATGATCAAAATGACTAATTCTTTTTTATTGAATGGCAGTTCCAAAAAAACGCACTTCTATGTCAAAAAAACGTATTCGTAAAAGTATTTGGAAGAAAAAAGGATATTTGACTGCCCTAAAGGCTTTTTCTTTAGCTAAATCAGTGTCCACAGGACAGTCGAAAAGTTTTTTTGTACGACAAATCAAAATCAAAAAGAAAGCTTTGGACTAATCCGAATTGACATAGTTCAAATGATTAAAACTTTTATTTATAATTATAAGATAAGACGAATGAGTCGCATCAAATTAATTTTTGTTTTGTTTTCAATTCTTCAAATCAATATGAGCTGGAATTAACTGTTGTGATATGTAGAAGAAGATTTTCTCTGTCTATTATAATTAATATAATTTTTCTCTGTCTATTATAATTAATATAATTAAAACTATACTGGTTTTAACTATTAATATATTATTAGTTAATAGATTAATAGTTTTTTTTTTTTATTTTTCTATTTTGTCTTTTTAATAAAAAAGACAAAATAGAAAAATTAGATACGAAGTTTAATTTTTTATTTTTATTAGAATTTCGTGAGATGGATGGTAATTGTGACTTATCACAACTAACTTTTAGTAATATCATTTTATGATACCGAGTTACATAATATGTAATATGTAACTATTTAATTTTTAAAATTCTAATGAATTTAAACAATATTACATTAAATCTTTTAATCTCGACGATTCAAAATGAATGAGCTATTATTTTCTAAAGCAAGCCGCCATGGTGAAATTGGTAGACACGCTGCTCTTAGGAAGCAGTGCTAGAGCATCTCGGTTCGAGTCCGAGTGGTGGCATCCTCTAACTCTAAAAAGAACATTATAAATCCTATAATTTTTTTTTTATTCACGATTTGAATTGTGTATGTAATTGGACCCTTTATTTTATGATATTTGTCATTTTAGAACATATATTAAATCATATCTCTTTTTCGATCATCTCAATTGTAATTACGATTAATTTGATGACCTTTTTAGTCCACGAAATGGTAGGATTATGTGATTTGTCGGAAAAGGGAATAACAGCAACTTTTTTGTTGATAACAGGATTATTAGTTATTCGTTGGATTTACTCGGGACATTTCCCATTAAGTAATTTATATGAATCATTAATGTTCCTTTCGTGGAGTTTCGCTATAATTCATATGATTCCTAAAATATGGAATCATAAAAATAGAAATGATTTAAGCGCAATAACCACACCAAGTGCTATTTTGACTCAAGGCTTTGCCACTTCAGGTCTTTTAACTGAAATGCATCAATCCGCAATACTAGTACCTGCTCTACGGTCTCATTGGTTAATGATGCATGTAAGTATGATGTTACTGAGTTATACAGCTCTTTTAGTTGGATCCTTATTTTCAATTGCTCTTCTAGTCATTACATTTCGAAAAAATATCGAAAGTTTTGATAAAAACAAGAATTTATTAATTAGATTATTTTCCTTTGGTCAGATCAAATACTTGAATGAAAACGGAAATGTTTTAAAAAATAATTGTTTTTCTTCTTTTAAAAATTATTACAAATATCAATTGATAGAAAGATTGGATTATTGGAGTTCTCGTGTCATTAGTCTAGGATTTAGTTTTTTAACTATGGGTATTCTCTCTGGAGCAGTATGGGCTAATGAAGCATGGGGATCCTATTGGAATTGGGACCCTAAAGAAACTTGGGCATTTATTACTTGGACCATATACGCGATTTATTCACATACTAGAACAACCCAAAGTTGGCAAGGTACGAATTCGGCAATTGTGGCTTCTATAGGATTTTTGATAATTTGGATATGCTATTTTGGGATTAATCTCTTAGGAATAGGACTGCATAGTTATGGTTCATTCATATTAACTTATATATTAATTTGAATATCTAATTGAATAAACTTATTGAAGAATAAATAAAAAAATCGTCCCACAGATAAAGAAAGTTTGTGTAAGTTTTTTTTTGAGAACCATTTGACTTTTTGTTTTGAGTCAAACGGTTCTCAAAAAAAACTAGAAATGTAATGCATCCCATTACAATTCTAAGTTATTTCTCAGAATAAATGACTTTTTGTTTTATTCATGATCATGAAAACTATTTACCGTAAAAATTAGATAGAATAGCTTGTACTTTGTTAACTGATAATGAAATAACCAAATCGGGATAAATACCAATCGCTATTACGGGTAAAAAGATACAGATCGAAACAAATAGTTCTCGTGGTCCAGAATCTACAAAAAAAGAGTTTGGAAGATTGAATAACTTGTATCCATAGAACATCTGACGTAACATAGATAATGAATAAATAGGAGTTAATATCATTCCAATTGCCATTACAACAGTAATTAGTATTTTTGGTATTAAAAGATATTTTTGACTGGTAATTATTCCAAAAAAGACTACCGATTCCGCAACAAAACCACTCATTCCGGGCAATGCAAGAGAAGCCATTGACAAACTACTGAACATGGTAAAGATTTTTGACATTGGAATGGATATCCCTCCCATTTTGTCAAGATAAACAAGACGTATCCTATCACAACTTGTTCCTCCTAAGAAAAAAAGGGTAGCACCAATAAATCCATGAGAGAGTAATTGTAAAATAGTTCCATTAAGTCCTGTGTTGGTTATCGAACCAATTCCTATAATTATGAAACCCATGTGAGATACGGAAGAATAGGCTATTCTCTTTTTTAAATTGCGTTGACCGAAAGAAGTTGAAGCGGCATAAATTATTTGTATTGTTCCTACTATTATCAACCATGGGGAAAATATGGAATGAGCGTGGGATAAAAATTCCATATTGACCCGAATCAATCCATATGTTCCCATTTTTAATAAGATTCCGGCTAGAAGCATACATGTATTGTAATGTGCTTCCCCGTGGGTATCTGGTAACCATACATGTAGGGGTATAATCGGTGATTTGACAGCAAAAGCAATAAGAAAACCAAAATATAATATTATCTCCAATGCTACGGGGTATGATTGATTAGCTAATGTTTCAAAATTTAATGTCGGTTCATTAGCACCATATAAACCCATACCTAGAACTCCTATTAAAAGGAAAATGGAACCCCCGGCAGTATATAAAATAAACTTTGTAGCCGAGTACAGACGTTTTTTCCCACCCCACATGGATAAAAGTAAATAAACAGGAATTAATTCTAACTCCCACATGATAAAAAAAAGTAAAAGGTCTCGGGAAGCAAATGATCCTATTTTACCACTGTACATTGCTAACATCAGAAAATGAAACAATCTCGAATCTCGAGTAACTGACCAAGCTGCTAAAGTAGCTAAAGTAGTGATAAATCCTGTCAATAAAATGGGTCCTATCGAAAGTCCATCGATTCCCACTCTCCAGTGAAAATCAAAAAGACTTATCCATTGATAATCCTCTTCTAATTGGATTAATGGATCGTCCAATTGAAAATGATAACAGAATGCATAGGTCGTTATAAGAAGTTCGAATAAACATATACTTATAGTATACCAATGCATCACCTTATTTCCCCTATACGGAAGAAAAAAAATGGAAGAGCCCACGAATATAGGAAAAAAAATAATTATTGTTAACCAAGGAAAATAACTCGTGGTAAAGACAAGATACGCTTTGACCAGAAAAACCCGTACTCACTATCAATAAATTTTGTATTTATAATTCTTTAATTCTGAGCACGGGTTTTTGTCAGTAAAGAGGAATCATATGATTCAAGTGGATTTTTTGATAATGTATCAGTAAGCTAGGGCCATACTGCGAGTTGTTTCATGCCATAAATAAACACGAACACTCAAAAAATCTGTTGGACAAGCAGATTCACATCTCTTACAACCTACACAGTCCTCGGTTCTTGGAGCAGAGGCAATTTGCTTAGCTTTACATCCTGGCCAAGGTATCATTTCCAAAACATCCGTAGGGCAGGCCCGTACACATTGAGTACACCCTATACATGTATCATAAATCTTTATTGAATGTGACATTGGATCTATAAGCTTCAGTTTTGAACATCAAAATTTTCGATCTGGTTCTGGTAAAATAAAAAAAATCTATATATTGTAGATATCAGACGAATCAGTGGTTTACCAGAAATTTTTTAGAATCTTTATACTTCTGGATCTGCTCATGAAAAAAGGGCCAAGAGACTTTGATTTCTATTTCACCAAACATAGTGAGACGAATGAACTGTCTATGTCTATATTACACGCTAATATTAAAAAAAACTATGAAAACCTCTGATAACTAATAAAATTAAAATAATATTAGTTATAAATAATCTTAGTTATGCTAATTAAAATTAATCATATTTTTTTTTTTTATTTTTTTGTTAATTTATTTTTGGTTTTTGAGTTTATAATTATATTATAAATTCATAAATATAAATATAATAAATATTCTTATTTTTATAATTATATTAATTATATAATAATATGAATATATAATTATATATTATAATTATATTTCTAATTTATATAATATAATATTTATATAATATTTATAATTTTTATATAATATTTATAATTTAAATATTTATAATTTATATTTTAATATTTATTAATATTTATAATTTATATAATATAAATAATCGAAATATATAATATAAATAATAGAAAATATCGATATAATTATAAATATAAAATATAGATATAATTAGAATTAATAAAATATAATTAATAAAATAGAATTAATAATATAGATATAATTAATTATAATTTATAATTAATAAAATATAATATAATTAATAAAATATAATTAATATAATAATATTAAATTAATATAAAATATAAAATTAATATAAAAATAAAATTAATAATTTTAAATAAAATTTATAATTAACAATAAAAAAACTTTATCTTTATATTTATATAAAATATCTGAAATTTTCCACTTCAGATTTAGTTTAAAGTATTATTTACTATTCACTTGATTCATTATCCATTATATTAATTATATTATTATATCATACTTAATAATATTAATACTTATATTACACATACATATTATATTATATAATTATACATGATAAATATACGGCTTACTTGTATATATGTATTGTATTTCATTTATTTTCTTGGCATATGGCATATATAATTAGTATATGATATGTATTTTTTTAGTATTAAATTATATGTATGATTTTGAATTACAATTTAGTTATATCATTAGGACTATTTATTCAACAAATTGGATTGATTGATACGCGTTGATTTTCTGTTACGATAGATCGACGAAACAATAGCTAGACCAATAGCTGCTTCAG